GCTTTGTGAATGTGAATAAGTGATTTTTTGAGAATGAGCAAGGAATATACGTCTTTCTGCTAAAAAGGCTGTATTGAACCCATAATTCACTAAATGCTTTTGCTGAATGTCAACCAAGTCTCGTAAGTAAAGTGCTCCCGGTTGTTCAAGGATTTTATAACCAGCGTCATTCTTTGATAAATGATCACTATGAGTCAGACTCAATAGAACGCTTTTTTCTGCGGTTAATGTGGCTAGCTGAACCAAAAATTGGCTTTCTTCCTCATGAATCGAATTAGTGTTCACGACCCAGGATTCAATTTGATCATCAATCCACTCCCAGTTCACGTTTTTTCTTTTTCTGAGCAAGGAATAGATATCTTTACTTATATGACTTATATGACTTAGCTTTATGACATTTATAGAAAAAGCAATTCGAGTCATAATATCGCTGAACAGATTCTTTAACAAAGAATCATTTGGTTCAGACATAGGATACTTATCCAAAAGTTTTCGAACCTCAATCCTAGATGAGGAACTCATAAACGAGTTTAAACTTTTTAATTTTTTATGTAACTTAATAAATGTTCGGAAAACAAAGAAAAGATGCATAGTAATGAGATACCCAACAAGAAGCACAAAGAAAGTTTTTAAATAGAATATCCTTACCGAAGTATTTCGATCCATACCCAAAATGAAGTTATTGAACCCCCCCTTCCTCAAGCTCTCGATTGTTATAAAAAATGACATTTTCCCTAATTCGATCTCAAGAATTCGCCATGATAAAGCCAAAACCCTTGACAATAGGTCTGAAAATATCAGATTGATATATTTGTACCCTGCTAAAGTAAAAAAGCTTGGCAGATATCTTTGAAATAAATTCCATTTTTCTGATAAAAGAGAAACAAAACTATCTCTTTGAAAACTTGTTCCTTTTTCTTTTTGATCAAAATGAATAGATTCTGAATAGGGACTATGACTCAAACCCATCTTTGAAATGAAATTGGGAAACTCATAAAAGTTTTTTGCTTCGGAATCAGATAGATTCATATTCGGATCTAAAAAAGGTTGACAAGAAGTTCTTTCTAAATTGACTATTTGTGTCTCTGTTAGAGGTGTTGCAGAAGTATCTATGATCGAATAAATAGCTCTACCAATGACTGGATCGGAGTGAAAATCCTGAGATATCCATTCTTGTGCCTCGATTGGTGAACTAGTACCTATATGCTTTTTACCCCCGGACAAAGAAAATCGTTTCTTACGAAGGAACGAGCTATTCAGAAATTGTCCATAAAGAAAATTGAAATGATTATTCCAAGTCCTTTCCACAGAAAATGGAAATCGTGTCTTACAATCGAACCAAAAGCAGGCCGGATTCTTCAAGAATCGAAGTCTATTTGCTTTATAAAAGGAATATATTAATGAACTTCTTTGAAATGGATTCGCGGGGTTCAACCAATTTTCTTGATCGTGGAAGATTTTAAAAAAATCGGAATCTTTTTGATAGAAAGATTTGGCTAATGAGTCAATCATCCGCTTTGGTAGCTTATTAGGTGCTCCATTTACTACGAAGTTGGAAGGACTCGACTCTTCCACCAAAAATGGGTTCAGTCTTTTTAAATGAACCATTAACTGATTACAAAGTTTATGAGTTGGCCCTTGCAATTCATAAATATAAAATTCGGATCTCTGAATCGGGGTATTCCCTAAACTTACACAGTGAAAAAGAAGTGAGTTAGCCCAAAAGAAAAGAAATTGAGTCGAAAAACCAAAGATTTTAGTAAACAGACCAACAAGCGAATGCGGCGAAAAGAAGGGCCGAAGTGCCTTGGAAAGTTTGTCCAACAGATAAGGAATTAACTTATATACGCTTTTTTTTACTTTTTTCTCAATGTACTTACGAACCTCAGACCAATAAATCCATTTTTCAACAACATAAACACGGAATCGAAGAATAGAAACACGTAATTTACCAGGAAATCCAATAAAAAAAACACGTAATTCACCAAACTTGACTTGCATTACTTCAAACGTGCCTTCAAAACGACTCTTTTGGACTTGAAAAAAGTTGTTCTGCTCAGAAAGGAAATGTTCAGACTGTTCCTGTAAACTCATTATGCTATTTGACCATTTGTATCTATAGGTATAATCCTGTTTGATTTTAGAGTTCATTCGAGTTCGATAATTGAGAAGAGCTGTTACTTTTTGCTCTCTTGGAATTTGATTCCGATTGAATATATTTAGTATATAAAAAAAGATACTAGAGTCATTTTGAATCCATTGATGTTGGCGAATCAATTTTATTCTATTTTTACTACCACTAACCATTTTTTGTCTGACTCGCTTAAAAAAAGAATTAGTACATTGTTGATAACGAGACCAAACCCATAATTTTGTTTGATCTAATTCCAAATCACTATTAAGATAAAAAGAAAATTCCTTATGATACACCATATCCGGCTCGCTTATTAATAAAGTCCATAGATCTGCTCTTTCTTGCAATATCTCTTCGACTTTCAAATAGAATCGCTGAACTAAACTAAAGAATATATTTTTTTTGGCCAGATCTGATGAAATGGAATGAATTGAGACAGTCTTTTGTAAATAAAGAATGATTTTGAATAAATGAAGTATTTCTTTCTTTTCCGCTCGCCGAACAAAACAAAGAGGTTTCTTCGCAAAGTGAGGATCTTTAGTGGCCCTCTCAATCGGAGTCGACGTTATATATAGTTCTGAACATCTCTCAGAGAAAAAAGAACCAAGGAATCTTGTCCTACAATCTTCCATTTTTTCCGTTTCAAGAAAGGAAGGATCCCAAAAACTTGCTCCTTCTTTTCGTTTTTGAATATTTTTTTGATGAATCAATCCAGAATATTCCGAATTCTCATTCTGAAGGGAATCAAAAAGGTCTATGGGTTGATCAGAGGATCTTTTGAGTGTACTCAAATTATTTCCTTGAACAAAATGAGATCTTGATATTGTGCAAGCAGACTGAAGATTTGACCATATATTTCGCCCCTTGCTAAAAAAACGATCCTTGTTGAACCTCATATTACTACAAAAAAAATAGGATTCGGGCCTATCATTTACCCAATGAAAGAAGAGATCAGAAACATGCTCACTCCTATTTGACTTGAGCCATTCTTGTGGTATTTTTTCATGAAAAGCAGGCATAAGATAAGAAATCCAACTTTTCACTAAGATTTTGAATCGTGATTCCGAATTAGGGTCCTTGTCATCTAGATAATATACAAATGGAAACTCAAGAGATTGGAGCGCTTTTTCTTTTAATAAAATATCACTTCCGGCAACCATTTCATGAAAACTACGATTCTCCGTCAAGTTCCTCCACCGCACTTTTGTTATTGGCAGAACCTCAGTATTTTCTTTCGGTTTCAGTAAAGAATTGTCAGTAGTTTTTCCTTTTGGAAAAGAAAGGAGCAAAATACTCATTTTAGTTAATCCACGGGCTTGATCATCTGTGTGAGTAATTGGTAGAGGAAAAAATCTTTTCAAATAGAGGTTTTTTCGTTCAACCATATTTTGACTGTTCATGTGATATATAAGGATCCCAACTACAACTACTATGAATCCCTTGATCGTAAAATATCGATTGCTTGTTGAACTACGTAAAAGTAGGAGACTCCAAATTCGCGGATCAAATAGTTTTAAAAAACGTTCTTGGCGAAAAAAAATGTGAATAATGGATCCCACTGAATAAAATTGGTTCCATGAATCTAAGAAATATTTATACTTATTGATTTCTCTCATTATCTCTTTCAATTCGAACGGACAAAATTTGCGATTTTGTTTTTTCATGCCTATATAAACCTCCTGAGTCTATATTCTCATTAATCATTAAGCATCCATGGCTAAGAGGTTAAGGCACCCAACTCATAATTGGCGAAGTCGTAGGTTCAATTCCTACTGGATGCACGCCATCTATATTAAATAAGAAAAAATTAAAGTGGGGAATAGGAAAAAACGAAAAAAAACATCAACTATAATATATATATATAGGATGTGAGGCGAACGACGGGAATTGAACCCGCGCATAGTGGATTCACAATCCACCGCCTTAATCCACTTGGCTACATCCGCCCAAAACAAAAAATAAAAAATGGAGCAATCTCACCCATTTAAATTTTAAATTAAAATTATCAAAACACCAAACCATTCAATAGAAAGACGATTGTTATCCAGTTACAGAAACGACCCCATGGGTTTTTGCTCTTGCGTCTATCTAAACAGTAATTGATTAAGTCTATATTAATCATAAAGCACATCAAAGAAAGCTTTAGAATATTATAATCTTCTTAAAGAGTTTTGTCAACACAAAGGATTATTATGAAAAAGCTAAGTGGGGTATGGCTAGAATCTCATACCCCGGAAAGTTTACAGAATTTAGTCAAAAACCCTGTTTTTAATTATAAAAAAGTGAAGTTTAATCTAATCCTATATTATACTTTTGATCAAAATATCATATCCAAGACAAATTTCCAGATGAAATATAAACATTTCGGATCCAAAAGATTTGAGATAAATTGAATTTATTTTGTGAAGAGTTCCAAAATTGGATTATCTCTAAGATTAACAATACTAACTACGATTTTTTTAGTTTTATAAATTTACGTTTGTGAAAAAAACAAAAAATTTTTCATTTTATTACTATAGCTTGACTAAAAATTCTAATGTGAAAAAGCTCTGGGGCGGAAGGATTCGAACCTACGAATAGCGGGACCAAAACCCGTTGCCTTACCCCTTGGCGACGCCCCATACTAAAAAAAAGATAAATCATTTATTCTCTTTTCAATTTTTAATTAAATACTTAATAAAATAGATTCAGATACAAATTGATAATCTATCCCATAATTAATTTGTTTTTTATATTTATTTATTTTAGGTCATACTTGAAGTAATTTAACATCAAATTAATTGTATAAAAACTCTGATTTTTGCAATACCACTTAAGAATTTTCTCTAATGTGGGTGACTTAAAACAAAAAGAACATTCAAGGTTCCCCCATTTCTTAATCTGAATAATGAAGCAATTATTTGCACTAAAAAAATACTTAATTTTATTAATTTGATTGCTATCTTGCGGGTCGAGCATTTTTTTCCTCATCAAGTTGCCCAAAAAAGACTATTCTTTTTTGAATTCAATCGTAAATTTTATGCCAGTTATAGCTGTGCTCTTTATTTATCTTTGGGTTGCTCTCTAATGATCCAAGACGTAATCCCCAACCTGAAAAAGACTCAATATCCATTTTTGCAAATTAAATTATTTGCAAAAATGGAAAGAGAGGGATTCGAACCCTCGGTACAAAAAACTCGTACAACGGATTAGCAATCCGACGCTTTAATCCACTCAGCCATCCCTCCAAAGAAAACTGTAAATTTACTAGTCAAATTATACCCATATGATTTAATTTTTTCCATAATTCTATCAATTTAATATTTAATTTATAAATTCTAAAGGAAAAAAATAAAAAATGCTTCACCCTCTTCTTTATAACCATATACTTTGATTTTATTTTGGCTCTTCATCGCCCGGTAAGCACTCAACCAGGTTTTATTTTTGAAAAACACTTCTTTAGCTTGAGATAGAATCCCATTCAATTAAAAAAAAAAAGGGGCGCGTCCATTGTCTAATGGATAGGACATAGGTCTTCTAAACCTTTGGTATAGGTTCAAATCCTATTGGGCGCAATTTTTCTATCTCTCGTTATTTTTCAATACTTTCTTTTATGTTGAATTCTAGCTATGGCTTTTCCTGAAGTATAAATTGATCCCTTTGGGCCCAAATACTCTCCTTCAAAATGACTTCTGCTTCCTTAGTAAATGTGTTAGTCGAATTGATTATTTCTTCAAACTTAGGTTTGTTAACATTTAAGTAATTAGATAAATCACGAAGAAATTTGTTGATCTGACCCAGTTCTAATGAATCAAGATAACCATTTATTCCAGCATAAATAGTCATTATCTGCTCTGCGGTCGTAAGAGGAGTAGATTGTGATTGTTTAAGTAATTCGCGTAAACGTTGACCTCTTGCCAATTGATTTTGACTGGCTTGATCCAAATTAGAAGCAAATTGTGCAAAAGATTCCAATTCTGCAAATTGTGCAAGTTCCAATTTCAATTTACTAGCTACTTGCTTCATGGCTTTAATTTGAGCTGCAGACCCAACTCGGGAAACAGAGATTCCAACATTAATAGCTGGTCTAAGTCCAGCATTGAAGAGATCAGCAGATAAGAAAATTTGTCCATCCGTAATAGAAATTACATTAGTAGGAATATAAGCGGATACATCTCCCAATTGGGTTTCCACAATAGGTAAAGCGGTCATACTTCCCTCCCCTAACTCCGAGCTTAATTTCGCAGCTCTTTCCAAAAGCCTTGAGTGCAAATAAAATACATCTGCTGGGTACGCCTCGCGACCGGGTGGTCTGCGTAATAAAAGAGACATTTGGCGATAAGCCTGGGCTTGTTTGGAGAGATCATCATAAACAATTAAAGTATGTCTTCCCTTATACATAAAATATTCAGCCAAAGCTGCTCCTGTATAAGGAGCGAGATATTGTAGTGTAGCAGCAGAATCTGCCATTTCCGCTACCACAATAGTATATTGCAGGGCTCCCTTTTCTTGTAAGGTAGTAACTACTTGTGATACAGAAGATGCTTTTTGGCCAATAGCTACATAAACACATATTAAATTTTGACCTTGTTGATTGAGAATTGTATCTGTCGCCACGGCTGTTTTACCAGTTTGTCTATCTCCAATGATTAATTCTCGCTGGCCACGTCCTATTGGTATCATTGAATCAATAGCAATCAGCCCTGTTTGAAGAGGCTCATATATAGAGCGACGCGAAAGAATCCCGGGAGCGGGGGAGTCAATTAATCGAAATTCAGAAGATAAAATTTCGCCCCTACCATCAATAGGATTAGCCAGGGCATTTATAACACGACCTAAATAGGCATCACCAACAGAAATCTGAGCAATCCTTCCTGTTGCTTTTACCAAACTTCCTTCTTTGATCCTCAAGCCATCACCCATTAAAACGACACCAACATTCTTTGCTTCCAAATTGAGAGCAATCCCCATTGTACCTTCATCAAACTCAATTAATTCCCCAGCCATTACTTCATCAAGACCATGAATACGTACGATGCCATCACCAACTTGAAGGACGGTACCGGTATTTAAAATATTTATTTTTTTAGTATAGTTTTGAATATGCTCACGGATAATATTACTAATTTTGTCGGCCCTAATAGTTACCATGATTTGTTTGTTCTTAATTCTTTTTTCTTTGGAAAACCTAACCCAATAATAGATACAATACAAAATAAATCTGAATAATATTTATTTAAGTGTTCCCAATACATCAATATTAACACGATTGATACGTAAATGCAACTCAGCATTTAACAAACTATTCAAATTTTTTAAAACTCTTTGTAAGGTTTGTTGTAAGACCCATTGGCGGACGTCATTAATGGCCCTTTTTTGTTCAAACCAACAAGTTTTTTTTTTTTTCAATTGTTCTAAAGTCCGATAATTTAAATTAAGCAAATTCAACTTTTTGTGGTCTATTTTGGAGTATTCAGTAACTCGTAACTGCTTGGCTTCGGTTTCAACTTTACATAAATGAGCCCGAGCTTTTTCTAGTTTGTCAAAAGCTCCCCTATAAAGTTCTTCTGAAACTTGAATAGTGTTTATGATCTTACTTTTTCGATTCTCGAGAAAATTTATTAAAAATACCCTTCCAAAAACAATCAATACACCAAGTACGACACCTATATTTAAAAGACTTATTACTAAAGTATTGGTATTCAAACCAAAACTGCCTGCAGGTGATCCGTAGGCTAAAGAAATGAAATAATAGGTTACGTTTTTCATAGATTATCCTCAAACTCCTTTTGTAGTACTTCACCTCAATTTTTTTATGAAGGAACAGGAAAAACAAGACAATTTTCATCATTTTGAAACGGATTAGCGGACTAATTCCTTATAAAATAAACAGCGAATAGAAAAAATGTAGGCAAGTATCGGTCGGCTCATATGATCTGGATATCATTTAATTATCTTCTTTCTACGAATATTAAATAAAAGGATTCGCAAATAAAAGGGCTAATGCGACAACCAAACCATAAATTGTTAAAGCTTCCATAAAGGCTAGACTAAGCAATAAAGTGCCTCGGATTTTACCTTCCGCCTCGGGCTGTCTTGCGATCCCCTCTACAGCGTGACCCGCCGCAATACCTTGACCAATCCCTGGTCCAATAGAAGCAAGTCCTACGGCAAAGCCAGCAGCAATCACAGACGCAGCCGAAATAAGTGGATTCATAATAAATTCCTGATAAAAAAAAAGTCGTTAATGATACATTCAGATTTTTCTAGTGAATAAAATTGGCAATTAGTTAATTAGATATTATATTTGGTCTTTTCAGTTCTTCACGAAAAAGTAAAGTATATTCATTGATAATTAAAGTGAAGGATTAGGAAAAAGTTCCTTTGTGAAATATAAAATAGATTTACATTTTTAGGAAAGTGCAGTTAATCTAGTCAATGGTGGGCTAAGCTAAACGACGATTTCAATGATAATCGGCTATGGATTCACCTATATAAGCCGCGGCTAAAGTTGCAAAAATAAGTGCTTGAATCCCACTTGTAAATAATCCAAGGAGCATTACGGGGATAGGAACTACTGAAGGTACTAAAGAAACAAGAATAACAACTACTAATTCATCCGCCAAAATATTTCCAAAAAGTCGAAAACTAAGTGATAAAGGCTTTGTGAAATCTTCTAAAATGTTAATGGGTAAAAGGATCGGAGTTGGTTTAATATATTTACTAAAATAACCGATTCCTTTTTTTGAAAGTCCCGCATAAAAATAGGACGCGGACGTGAGGAAAGCTAAGGCAACAGTAGTATTAATATCATTCGTGGGTGCTACTAACTCCCCATGAGGTAATTTTAATATTTTCCATGGTAAAAGAATCCCTGACCAATTTGAAACAAAAATAAATAGAAATAGCGTACCGATAAATGGAACCCAAGGACCATAATTTTCACCAATTTGGTTTTGACTCACATCTCGAATCAATTCAAGAAGACATTCAAAAAAATTCTGACCCCTGGTCGGAATTTTTTGTGGATTACGAACAACTATAGTGGCTGAACTTAATAAAATACCAATTATAACCCATGATGCTATAAGTACTTGGCCGTGCATTTGCAAAGTGCCTATTTTCCAATAGAAATGTTGACCTACTTCCACACCAGCTAGATCATATAACTCTGCTAGGTTATTGATCGAACATAATAAAACATTCATGATTGCCCCCTTAAAACTTAAAAAATAGAACTATAACCCTGACAAATTGCGAATATCAATTTATTAAGGATAAATCTAATTGAAGCTATAGCGTCATCATTTGCTGGAATTGGAATATCTGATAGATTAGGATCACAATTTGTATCAATTAAACAAATGGTTGGAATTCCTAAAGCTCTACATTCTTGCAAGGCCGTTAATTCTTTGTGTTGATCAAGAATTATTACAATATCAGGTAACCCTGTCATATATTGAATACCACCCAGATATTTTTGCAAGCGAGCTAATTTTCTTTTCAACATAGTTGCCTCTTTTTTTGGAAGATTATTGAACCCCCCCATTTTTTCTTCCATTCTCAAGTCCCTTAACTTCTGAAGTCTTGTTTCTGTAGTGGACCAATTTGTTAACATACCACCAAGCCATTTTTTATTAACATAGTGACACCGGGCCCATCTAGAAGCTCGCGCTACTGCCTCATCGGATGCATTATTGGTCCCAACAATTAAGAATTTTTTTCCCCTACTTGCAGCATAAAAAACCAAATCACAAGCTTCGGATAAAAAACGAGCTGTTTGAGTCAGATTTATAATATGAATACCTTTACGCTTTGCTGAAATATACGGAGCCATTTTAGGATTCCAGTTCCGAGTACTATGCCCAAGATGAACTCTTGCCTCTAGCATATCTTCCAAATTTATGTTCCAATATTTTTTTGTCATTTATTTTCATCCCTCCTTTTTGATTATTTGTTCTTGACATATATATATCTTTATTCTTTAACCTATGTATTATGTAATCCATTTTTTTTTACCTTACTTTAATAAAGGAAATTTTTGATCATTATTAACCAAAAAAATACGACTTTAACATTATAATGAACCAAGCAACACCCCCGGAATTCTAACCATTTATTTTAGACAAATCCGAACTCTCCTTTCTTAATTACTTTAATAATAAACAATTAGCCTTCTTTTTCATAATTATAAAATAAAGTAACTACTACAATTTTGTTATCAGTGAAAAAATCAAGATCAATTTTGACTGCATTTACAACTGATACAATTGGGGAGAAAACTATAGTTTTTTTTTTGAAGAACCTTCCAATAAACAAATAAGGTTCCTCTTTCCCTTTTGGCGATATGGCCGAGTGGTAAGGTGGGGGACTGCAAATCCTTTTTTCCCCAGTTCAAATCTGGGTGTCGCCTGATCAACTAAATTAAGTTTTTTATTTGTCTTATATCTTCAAAAAAAAAAACTGGTAATCATTAAAAATTACTTCACTCTTAATCGCAATACATTTAAAGGGTCCTTGTCCAATTATTAATTGTTAGATAATTTTGATTTCATAAATTGAATTCTGCAATAGGGATTACAACCTTCTTATTAATTGGATGGAGAAAGTTCATATAGATGGGGGATAGAATTTCCATGAATATAGTTAAGTATTGCTTAGGGGATGGTGGGTTTTTTATTTTCCGGGAAGAAGTGGACTCTAAAAGTGCTGATAATTTAAATTTTGCGGAAATACAATGTTTTAAATTTTATTATCCTTATTAGACCTTAATCAGTTTTCAATTAACCCTATATATATCTTTTCAACTAAAAGAATTCAAAATATCTAATTAATAAATCTGGATTTAATTTATATATATTTATCACAACACCATCTATTTGTATTTATAAATCAATACAAATGCTTTTATTTCATATATATGAAATTTAAAAATAAAAATGGTTATGGAGTAATTAATTAACGTTTTTACATAAATAATTAAGAAGAAGCGCAGTAGGAAATAAAATAACTAGGGCAGTAGCACCAAATGCAAGAATATTGATTTTCATAATCCCTTCCTTTTTTAGGCATACTAACTTGGGATTTAATCCCTTAAAAAAGTTTATGAATATATATTATATAATGTATAAAATAAAAAATTAAGACAGATCTACTTTACATAAACATAACATTAGAAATTTTTATAATGAAACATAAGGTAGTTTAGATTGATCCCTCGGGACTGACGGGACTCGAACCCGCAGCGTCCGCCGTGACAGGGCGGTGCTCTAGCCAATTGAACTACAATCCCGGAAAGTTTTTTTTTCTTGGGCCGAGCTGGATTTGAACCAGCGTAGGCATATTACCAACGAATTTACAGTCCGTTCCCATTAACCACTCGGGCATCGACCCAGGTTTCATATTGAAACGTGATAATGAATAATAAAATTTATTTCAGTTTACCTACCCCCAGGGGAATTCGAATCCCCGTTACCTCCTTGAAAGAGAGATGTCCTAAACCACTAGACGATGGGGGCCTACTCTTAAAATAATTAAAAAAATTTGTCTAATGAAGAGACTCTTATTTTTGTTAGAACTTTTTTCCATTTTAAAAAAGTAAAATTGAATTCAATAATGGAATAATCCATAAAAAATAGAAATAGTTCGTGATAGTGATAATATAAAAGTAAAGTGAATAGGCCCCTTTAACTCAGCGGTAGAGTAACACCATGGTAAGGCGTAAGTCATTGGTTCAAATCCGATAAGGGGCTAGTCCCTTTTTAATTTAGTTAAAAAAGCGAATATAAAAGGAAATTCGAAATTATTCAATTATATATATAAAGAGGGATAACTGAGAAAACTTTGAAATTACCAAATGAAAGACAAGAATTTTAAAGTTTTTTGGGTATACTCAACATGAAGAAAGAATATCTTGATCTTCATTTCTAGTTGATTTAATCAAAAAAGAAATTTGGACTTCTAACTTTATTTTTTGGTGATTTTATTGGTATTATGCAGTCAATGTAATTTTAATTGATTCAATTAGTATTTAAAATGAAAAGATTTTTAAAAAATATGAATGTAATTCCATTCATAAATTGACCCAAATCTTTTTGGTTGCTTTTTATTTTAAAATAAACGTTGGTTAAATTTCTTCATTTTATTTGTAACAGTAACTGGTTTATGGATGAGTGCTACCGGAGTAGTTGGCCTGGCCTTGAACTTACGTGCCTATGATTTTGTTTAATAAGAAATTAGGGCATCACAAAAAATATTTTATAAAATCAAGGTATTCGTACGTGGATGGCCACTAATGAAAACCTTATATTCCCCCAGGGGAGGTTCTTCCACGTGGAAACGCTCTTTAATACAACTTTAGCCTTAGCTAGTGGTCGGGACCACTGGTTTTGCTTGGTGGGCCGGTAATGCCCGATTTATAAATTTATCGGGTATCATATTTAATTTTTTACTGAAATATCCTTTTGGTTGGTAGGGATGGATTGTGAGTCTGAGACGATTTTGAACATATAATCGGAGGCCATGTATACTCGGTGGAATTTGGCATATCATAACCAAAACCTTGGCAGGAACGACGTTCTGCAGAATATATGACTGGTTTATTAAATTTGATGGGAGGCATAGCTACCTAAATCAATGCTGTTAATTATATCTCTCCGAAAAGTTGGTTTATCAAAAATTTAATATTTCTTTTCGTTATATATATATGTAATGATCAACTAAAGGAGAGAGAGGGATTCGAACCCTCGATAGTTCTTTTTCAACTATACCGGTTTTCAAGACCGGGGCTATGAACCGCTCAGCCATCTCTCCGTTAGCCACTTTCTGAAAGGAATTATTAGCAGTCATTCTCTCTTGAAGTTGAAATTATGTGGTTGATTCTTTTTCTACGATTAGGGAAATCAAATGGTTATAGTTAACCTGGCCGTAACATCAAGTCGTATGACTCTTGCTTTCCAATTGGTTGTTTTTGTCTAAATTTTTACTTCATTTATCGTATTGATTAGTGTCCCTCTTTTATTTTCTGGGACAGCATTCTGGATTGGATTGTTATTTTTGGTGGGTATATTTAATTCTCGTATTTCTTAACCCGGCTTCATCTAAAACTAAGAAATAAAAGTCTGCTTAAAAAAAAAAAAAAAATTGAAAGAAGCTAACTTTTTTTAATTCCTTAAATTTGGCATTATTATAAAAATAATACTGGATCCATTACTGCACAAATTATGATTTTGATTTTAGGTAGATAACATATATTACTTTATTAAAATTAAACAAAAATGCGGATATGGTTGAATGGTAAAATTTCTCTTTGCCAAGGAGAAGATGTGGGTTCGATTCCCGCTATCCGCACAAGATAATGATAAGTAATCAATAGAAGTCGAAGAGGTTGCGGAGACAGGATTTGAACCTGTGACCTCAAGGTTATGAGCCTTGCGAGCTACCAAACTGCTCTACTCCGCTTAGTAAAAAACGAGACTACGAATAGGGAATGGTCCATTACCCTATCCTGTATAAAAAAAGAATCTATTTATACATAAAAGGGAAAGGGACCGCGAGGATAATTGAGCCTAGATAAGGAAGCCAGAATCTTTACCAACTCGATCTTATTGCGCCCGGTAACAGGCAGATTTGAACCATTTGACGAAGTATGTGTCCGGATAATTCAAAATCGCGATAGTTAGCTCTTGGTCGTCCGGTCACAAAACAACGTCGACGAAGGCGCGTAGGTGCACTATTACGCGGTAAAGATTGTAACTTTACATAAATTTCCCTTTTTTCACTTAATGAAAGAACTTTGCATATTTCTTTTTTTAAAGAATGACGAATCAAATGATATTTTTGTTCCAATTTTTTCCTTTTTTTCTCTCTCTGAATCAAACTTTTCCTTGCCATAAATATTAAAGTCCTCGTTGTAGCTTATCAATATTATCAATAATATTTAAAGTGGAATCCTAGATGTATAAATAAAAACGTGTGAAAAAAAAAAAAAACATAAATTCTGTCGCCCAGACTAATAAACTATTCATACCAAAAGGGTTCTATCCATTTCTAAGTTGTGAAGAGTTGAACCATAAATAATCTCGTAACCATCCCATCAAATAAGTGGAATATTTATTAAACTGTGAAACATTATCCTGTTATATCTTTCCAATCCCAATAAAAGGTAGCCCAAATAAAACGCGTCCCATGCCGAAATATCATAAGTTCCGCCTCTGCCTAGACCATCACAGGGAAAACGAAAACCAAGATTTGCTTTATCTGGTATCAATACTGTCATATGATATTGTAAATGCTTGAATATTATGTAACAAGAAATCCACAGTTCCTAACAAAATAGGCGCTAACAATGCTATTTTCCGACCCACTGCAACTACATCTCCCCATCCCCAACTCAAAGCTGTTGCACCCGGTGTGAAAGTAGGCGCAACTCACGCGTAAATGGTTTATTTATAGGAGAGATGGCCGAGTGGTTGAAAGGCGTAGCATTGGAACTGCTATGTAAACTTTTTTGTTTACCGCGGGTTCGAATCCCTCTCTTTCCAGACCTTCAATTTAGGTTTATTTGCTAAAACTTATTAAATCCCAGAACAAGAGACATTCTAGTTCCTTACTTACTCATTCCTGTTCCATGTAAATAATAACTTAGAACAAATGAAAATAAAACCAAGTTCTGATCACTCTAGTAAAATTCATTTTCGCAAAACAAAAAAATTAGCGTCATTCGAATTAAGTCTGCCGAGAATAATATTCTACGACTAGTAATTCATTTATTTTCAAACCGACCCAGTTCGTATCTACAATTTTATTTACTAAGCCTTTATATGGCGTGGAGGAAAGGTTTAAATGATTCGCCAATTCCTTATTAGCGAATCGTTCAATAGAAGTTTCAACAAGAATGGCAGATTTTTTCTGATTCTTCGGCATAATGATATCTCGGGGTTTACATCGATAACTCGGTCTATCTACTAGACGGCTATTAACTAAAATATGTCTATGGTTAACTAATTGACGTGCTGCAGGAATCGTAGAAGCCATACCTAATCGAAACAGAATGTTATCCAAACGCATTTCAAGCAGTTGAAGTAAAACTTTACCGGTTGAACCCTTGGCTTTTCGGGCAATTCGAACGTAATTTACTAACTGCTGTTCTGTAAGACCATAATGAAAACGCAATTTTTGTTTTTCTTCGAGTCGAATCCGATATTCAGAACGAAATTGGTCTCGAAGTTCATGTAAAGCCCGAGGGCTTTTATTAGTTAAGCCTGGTAAAGCCCCAAGGCGGCGTATTTTTTTTAAACGAGGTCCTCGATAACGCGACATAAACACTCCTTAATTTTTATAGGCTCTTACTCAATTTATTATATTTTCTATTATCGTATCATTATATAATATATAATTTATCTAAATGAGCATAACTTTACAATTACAATATAGAAAAGCCAGCTATCGGAATCGAACCGACGACCATCGCATTACAAAGGCGATGCTCTAACCGCTGAGCTAAGCGGGCCCACATGAGGTAATTTGGAATTTTTCTTTTGATTTCAATAATCTCTGAATGTGAAACTATAGTTTGTATTTTAATGTAACTTTTCACAATTTTTTTTATAACAACTTTCATATTCTTAAATACTAAAGAAATATTTCATAATAAAAATTGATATCATTATCATTATTAAGTAAATCCGATTTTACAGGTCCTATAGTGTTGATGAAAATATCTAATTTTAGTATTCTATTTTCTAAATTATTTATAGAAATGAGTGAATTGACCCTTGATCAAGGATTTTGTAGCTAGGTGGAATGGGGATATGGCGGAATTGGTAGACGCTATGGACTTAATTTTATTGAGCCTTGGTATGGAAACTTACTAAGTGATCACTTTCAAATTCAGAGAAACCCTGGAATGAATACATGGGGCAATCCTGAGCCAAATCCTTTATATAATAAGGGATAGGTGCAGAGACTCAACGGAAGCTTTTCTAACCAATGCAGTCTGATAGATATTTTTATCAAAACTTGATTTGAGAATAAAGAGAGAGTCCTTTTCTACATGTCAATATGGACAATAATGAAATTTTTAGTAAAAAGAAAATCCGTTGATTTTGAAAATCGTGAGGGTTCAAGTCCCTCTATCCCCAAATGACTAACAAACTACTATCACACGCCTAGTTGGTACTTGGTTCAGATGGGAAACGCCTTTTTTCATTTATTTAGTGATTTAATTTCCCCTTACTTGTCCTAATTTAATTAGAATCTACAGTCGGGATAGCTCAGCCGGTAGAGCAGAGGACTGAAAATCCTCGTGTCACCAGTTCAAACCTGGTTCCTGACACACAAATTTTTAGCAGAAGTGCTCTTAGTTTGTGTTCTGCTTAATTTTAAATTGGTGAAAATGATACACGTATTGGATCTGGTATCAGTGAAATAATGGTGATTCCCGAGTCAAATTCAGACAAATGATTATTTTTCTTAATAAAGATAAAGCCAACAAAAAAAGTTTTTTTAATCTGACCTAAAAATTTTGATAAGGCTATAAATTTCACTTTTTGATTTTTGGTTTAATCAAATATCTACTTAACTCAGTGGTTAGAGTACTGCTTTCATACGGCGGGAGTCATTGGTTCAAATCCAATAGTAGATCTAATTTATTCAATATGATCAGGGTAGATATCATCCAATAAGAAGTTTTTCACAATGCTTTTGTTTTAGAATAAAAATTAAAAAAGTGCATTGATGGCGTTTATCCGTGTTTGAACGCGACGAAGAGCCAAATTTGCCTCAATTTTTTGTCTCATTCAACCTTTCTAAAATTAGTTTCTGCTATTTCAATAGTTTCCTGATCTTTTTGGCGAGAAATTTCACTACTTCTTTTGGCATCATTTACAAAAATAGTTATTGTATTTTTAGCTATTCGAGCAACTCCCCCCATCAGAACAATTGATAACCATTGGCCATTCAAGTGTATTTTCAAAATACCTATATCTAGAGCCGTGACAATAGGGATATGATTTGGTAATATTCCAATTTGTCCATTATTGGTGGATAAAATGATTTGTTCCACTTCTGAATCCCAAACAATTTGATTTGGAGTAAGTACATAAAGTTTTAGTAAGGTCATTTAGTAAAAATTTTTTCCGTTTAAAACATCGCTTTCGCGTTAGCCTCATCAATATTACCTACCAAATAAAAAGACTGTTCCGGAAGATCATCTAGTTTCCCAGAAAGAATCAAAGTACATCCTCGAATAGTTTCCAAAAGACTAACATATTTACCTGGAAAACCAGTAAAGACTTCTGCTACAAAAAAAGGTTGGGATAAAAAACGCTCAAGCTTTCGCGCTCTTGCTACAGTTAAACGATCTTCGTCAGATAATTCGTCGAGCCCAAGGATCGCTATAATGTCCTGCAACTCTTTATAACGTTGTAAAGTTTGCTTCACTATTTGCGCCGTTTTATAATGTTGCTCGCCAACGATTTTTGGTTGCAACATCATTGATGTCGAATCTAAGGGATCAACTGCTGGATAAATACCTTTCGCAGCTAAACTTCTTGAGAGTACAGTAGTTGCATCTAAGTGGGCAAATGTTGTAGCAGTAGCAGGATCTGTTAAATCATCTGCAGGTACATAAACTGCTTGAATAGAGGTTATAGAACCTTCTTTGGTAGAAGTAATTCTTTCTTGTAAAGAACCCATTTCGGTACTCAAGGTCGGTTGATAACCTATAGCAGAAGGCATTCTGCCCAATAAAGCCGAAACTTCGGATCCTGCTTGGACAAAACGAAATATATTATCAATAAAGAGAAGTACGTCTTGTCTATTAACATCGCGGAAATATTCCGCCATGGTTAGGGCGGTCAAACCAACTCTCATACGAGCTCCTGGGGGTTCATTCATCTGGCCATAAACTAAGGCAACTTTAGATTCGACCAGCTTTTGTTTATTAATAACTCCGGACGCTTTCATTTCCATATAAAGATCATTTCCCTCACGAGTGCGTTCACCTACTCCGCCAAATACGGATACTCCTCCGTGAACTTTGGCAATATTATTAATTAATTCCATAATAAGTACTGTTTTTCCTACTCCAGCTCCCCCAAATAGTCCTATTTTTCCTCCGCGTCGATAGGGGGCTAACAGATCAAGAACTTTAATTCCTGTTTCAAAAATGGATAATCTTGTATCTAACTTTGTAAAGGCGGGCGCAGATCTATGAATAGGAAACATTGTGGTAGTATCGACAGGACCCAATTGATCCACAGGCTCCCCAAGCACGTTGAAAATTCGTCCCAATGTGGATCTACCAACCGGAACTTTTATAGGAGTTCCTGTGTTAATTACTTTCATACCTCGCCTTAAACCATCTGTAAAACTCATAGCGACAGCTCTAACTTGATTATTTCCCAATAATTGCTGGACCTCACAAGTCACGTTTGGTTTTTGATTGTCTCGTCCTTGAACGATCAGCGCATTATAAATAGAAGGCATCTTTCCTGGTGGAAAAGCTATATCAAGCACCGGACCAATTATTTGGACGATAGACCCTCGGTTTTTTTCAATTGAGGAAACCTCATAATCATAATTAGGAGTTAGTCTCATAAGACTTAAGAATAATAAAAAAATAATCCCTTTCAAATTCCAAAGTAAACAGAACTGTTCTAGTCGTATTCATCATACAGGGGTAATTCAATGAAAGTTTATCCAAGACATTTACTAGATTATTGAATTTATAAAGATCTTATACTAGATTATGATTATGAATATCTAATAATCTATACTTAGTGGCTTTTTTCTATTTATTTCTATTTCACGTTAAAATTCCAAAAAGGGGTTATTTAGTTGAAAAAAAAAAAAAAATCATATACCAGGTGGAAATTTGGTCAAATATGCCTTTATCTTCCGAAGTTCGAGGGAGGAATTAAATCCATGACAGAATCTTTTAATATAATTAAAATACGAATAAGTTTAAATAGATTGAGCTTAATAAAAATTAAGTTATATATAATAATCCTCTTAGTTTTAACAAACATAACCCTAAATATGTGTCCTGTGTTTTATTTTATTTTATATAGTATTTATGGTATATAGTGGTATTGGTTCGTTATAGAACCTTTCAATATTTACAAGAAAGAAATTATTCCATTTTATTTTCATAGTGGATTTCATCTTTTTTGAATGTTTCCAATTTGCTTGGAGGCTAGATTATTGATTCAAAATTTTAAATCAAAACAATTAATATCCCAACCCAATGATAATCAAATTAGTATACTCGTTTTGTTACTTATTTTTTCCCGTGGGGCTTGCACTTCTTTTTGAGCGTATCCAGAATTTTATTATTGGATTCACTATTGGTTTTCTTTATTTAATATGCTGTCACTGCTTTCAATATTTGATTATCGAATTAACCAATAGTTTTATATCCTATTCAATATTTTTTTACATTTGTTCAATCTGTTTTTTTCAGGTTTCCATGGGGTTTTTAGTTTATGCAAAAGTTTTTGATTTTCTGCATGCAGTAGTGATTGATCTTATTGATGCACTCGTGATTGATCCCATTTATGCAAGGTTTCTTGAGTGTATTCACGCTTTTTTTATAAGATTGAATATTCTTTTATCATATTCAATGATTTTTTATTCTCTTCAATATAGCTTTCTCATAATTAGTAATTTTTCACGGTATTCGTATTCAAGATTTCTTTTACTTTATTCAATATTTCTCTTAATTTATTCAATAGGGTTTTTACTTCATTCAAATTCCAGATTGTTTTATCTTATTGAGGATTTTTTTTCCAAAAGGAGGAACGAAAATACTATTATGCTAGATAATTCCTTTCCTAATGAGTTCGAACACGAGTCTAATTTCGGCAGTCTTATTGAAAATAGTAGTGTGAATTTGAATGGTGGGGATCTATTCAGTGAAATTTTAATGACTATGGATATGATTGGAGAAAAGTATACCATCTATTTTGATATTACCAGTGATATTTTGGAGAATGATCCTATTCTTGATAGTTCAATTAAAAATTATCTTCAGGCAGAAAACTGTATAAGTATTTACACTCATAGGTATATTGATGAATTAATTGATAGTAATGAATCGATTGATCGTGATGAATCAACTGATAGTAATGAATCAATTGTTAGTGATGAATCTATTAGTGATCAATCAACTGATAGTAATGAATCGATTGTTAGTGATGAATCAATTAGTAATCAATCAATTGATACTAATGAATCAATTAGTGATCAATCAACTGATAGTAATGAATCGATTGTTAGTGATGAATCAATTAGTAATCAATCAACTGATACTAATGAATCAATTGTTAGTGATGAATTAATTGATAGTAATGAATCAATTAGTGATCAATCAACTGATACTAATGAATCAATTGTTAGTGATGAATTAATTGATAGTGATAAAAAATCCCCGCAAAAACAAAAAGACCGCACGGAATTTATTAAACAAGAACAACTTCAGTTAATAAGAAACCGCAATCCAGAGCATCATAGGAGTTTGTGGGATCTATGTGAAAATTGTTATACTCTAAATTATAAAAAAATATTAAAATCCAACATGCAAATTTGTGAGGAATGCGGATCTTATTTTAAAATGACTAGTTCAGATAGAATTGAACTTTTGATTGATGAAGGGACGTGGAATCCGATGGATCAAGATATGATTTCTCTGGATTCCATTGGATTTGATTCTGAAACGGAATTAGAATTTTACGAGGACTCCATTAAGGAATGGAATGAGGAAATTTATAAGGTTTTAATGCACAAATTATACATGGATTTGAAGCAAGGCCAGGAACTGGAAATCATCACTGCCAATTTGATTGAGGACGAGGAATCACAAGACGAAGAAGAATGGATATTGGAACTCGATGGGGATGAAAATGAAGATGAAGGCGAGGAGGTCAACGAAGACGAAGACGCCCCTTATCAAGATCGTCTTGCTTTTTATAAAAAAGAAACAGGCTTACTCGATGCTGTTCAAACAGGAGTAGGCGAATTAAATGGTCTTCCCGTTGCACTTGGGGTTATGGATTTTCGGTTTCTGGCAGGTAGTATGGGATGCGTAGTAGGAGAGAAAATAACTCGGTTAATTGAGCACGCTACCAAAAACTTATTACCTCTTATTATACTGTCTGCTTCCGGAGGTGCCCGTGTTCACGAAGGAAGTTTAAGTTTAATACAAATGGCCAAAATATCTTCTGCTTTATATAATTATCAATCAAATAAAAAATTATTTTATTTATCAATTATTACATCACCAACAACAGGTGGAGTGACAGCTAGTTTTGCTATGTTAGGTGATATTATTATTACCGAACCTGGCACCTTCGTTTCATTTGCAGGTCCAAGAGTAGCTCAACAAGTATTGAATGAAATTATCCCCGTGGAGGAACAAGAGGCTGAATCTTTATTTGAAAAAGGTTTCTTTGACTTAATTGTGCCCCGCCATCTCTTAAAAAGCGTTATTACTGAGCTATTTAAGCTACATGCGCTTTGAAAGTAACGGAAGAATTTACGTATAACATATAAAATAGAAAAAATGTTTATTATGGTAAGATGCTACTCTCTTTTTGTATCATTCACAGACCTGGAATTAGAATCGTTTGTTTCTTAAAAAAATAATCTTTTTTATTAGATCTAACCACGTTTATCAACTACTCCTACACTAAATAAGTTCCATAAAACTAGTGCTCGTTTTTATCAAACGAGCACTAGTTGAATGGGGTATTTTCAGAACACTAATAAATAAAAAAAAAAAAAAAMGAGGATCAAATATGAGGTGGAAATCAGAAAAAATATGTATATAACTTWTAAAGGGTTNTTWGAAAAGGATGGGSTCTTWTCCTCTTTTTTCGTTCCCTCTCATTTTTCGTTTATCAACTCCTCCTACACTAAAAAAGTTCCANAAAAACTAGTGCTCGTTTTTAWCAAACGAGCAMTAGTTGAAWGGGGTATTTTCNANAAAAACWAAWAAANAAAAAAAAAAAAAAAACGAGGATCAAATATGAGGTGGAAATCAGAAAAAATATGTATATAACTTATAAAGGGTTCTAGAAAAGGATGGGCTCTTATCCTCTTTTTTGGTTCCTTGTAATTTTTATTACTTGGCACTTCGAATTCTCTTTGATATTTTTTTCCCTCAAGGGATAATACGGAATATCAGGTTTATTTATTAGCTTATAGTTATGGTTTATGCTTTTTTGGAATGTTAGTGGTGGTTATGATCAATTAAGAGCGGAGTCCTATGTTTGGTTATTTCCTGGAAAAAATCGTCGGGTAATGTTAAGATTCCTTATAAAGGATATTAAGGTCTTAATTGGATTATTCGGAACTGCCTATATTATAATATAGACGCGGTGATCAGTTGGATTTTTGATCAATTCACATATTTATATTGAATATTTAAAATTCCAACTTAATTAATATCAGAACACGCTCTGTAGGATTTGAACCTACGGCATTGGATTTTGGAGACCCACGTTCTACCAAACTAAACTAAGAGCGCTTTTTTTACTAGAATGGAGAATACTCTATTCCTTTCTTAATTCGAAATTTTTAAAAAAGCATCTAGAATACCACTTTATAATACTAAAAATTGTTCAAAATAGGACATAATACATAATGAAGTAGGGATGACAGGATTTGAACCCGTGACATTTTGTACCCAAAACAAATGCGCTACCAAGCTGCGCTACATCCCTTTAATATAAACGAGAAATAAATTGTTCGACTTTTTATTTTTGTCTAATGTAACCTAGATCGATAAAAAATTAAATATAAAAACAACTTTGAATCCCTTTAGTAGACACAAAGGAATATTAATCTATATTTAATTACAAACTGAATAGAAAAAATAAAAGAGAAGGAAGATTTTTTGATGCAATATTTTAAAACATATTTATCCATCGCACCAGTACTAAGTATGCTTTCATTGGGGGTTTTAGCTGGTTTCTTTATAGAAATGAATCTTTTTTTTTTCCAGATGCTTTGACATTCTCATTCTAGTCATTTCATTTTTAGGATTGAAAACTTCGGTTTTCAAAAAGAGTAATAAAATAAAGGAGGTTCATGGAAAAGAAGAAAGATGTCCGAGTAAAGGTTATTTTACAATGTACAAGTTGTGTCCAAAATGGTCTTAATAAGGTATCAAGAGCAAGAGGAATTTCTCGATATATAACTCAAAAGAACCGCCATAATACACCCAATAGATTAGAATTAAAAAAATTTTGTCCTTATTGTTACAAACATACGATTCATGGGGAATTAAAAAAATAATATTGATGAGTCAACATTCATTTTCGGGATAATATTCTAAAAAATTATAGTTTTATATGCATATGGGATATAAGGAAGAAAGAAATAAAATAAAAAATGGATAAACCTAAGGTACTTTTTAGTAAATCAAAACAATCTTTTCATAAGCCTTTGCCGCCGATTCAATCAGGGGATCAAATTGATTATCAAAATATTGATTTAATTAGACGATTTATTAGTCAACAAGGAAAAATATTATCTAGACGAGTAAATAGATTGACCTTAAAACAACAACGATTACTTACTCATGCAGTAAAACAAGCTCGGATTTTGGCTTTTTTACCTTTTGCTAACACTGAAAGTTTAGAAAAAATGAAGACACGCATTCGGGAAGCTAGATTGAAAAAAGCTGAAGAAGCACGATTGAAAGCTAAAGAAGCTAGATTGAAAGCCAAAGAAGCTAGAAATCAAAATAAAAAAACATTAAGAAAGAGCTTTATAAATCCTAAAAGGAGTAAACTAAATACTGAAAATAGTTAATGAATCATATAGATTTCCTTAACGATAAAAGTCCGCATAAACCCGGAGTCAAGTCTCCGGGACCTCATTTTTGAATTATTCTTGTTGAGTATTGAGGTAGGATCTCATTCGAAATCATATAAAAACATTTCCTATTTAATATAGCAATTTGAGCTAGTATTTTACGATTAAGAATCAATTGGTTTTTGTACAAATTATTGATTGCTTTACTATAATTATAATGCAACCCCATTTCACGAATTGTTGCATTTAGACGAGTAATCCACAAACGACGAAAATCTCTCTTTTTTCTATTCCTATCCCGATGAGATGAAACAAAAGCCCTTAGTCCCTGTTGAATAATGCTTCGAGTAAGTCTTGAATGAGACCCTCTAAATTTTGATGCAACGAAACGTATTTTGGTTCGGCGTGTCCGAGCTATAGATCCCCTTTTAATTCTGGTCATATCATTTTTTAAAAAATTCAGTTGTTCTTTCGTTTCATTTTAGCGATTATTTTATTCGTTCTTCATTTTTATTTTTACAATTTATAAGAACTAATATTTACTAGTTTATCCAATGTATAAAACAAGACTTCCAATGGCTTTTGCAATCCTAACCTTCCCAACCACGATTTTTCTTTATTTTTTTTTTTTATTATTAAAAAGCAAGAAAAAAATACCAAAGAAATTTTTAGTTCTTAATTTATCAAAAACATCGAACTAGATAAATAAATAGTGGGATTCCTTCGTTTCTATGGTTTCTTCGTTTTTTAAACGGTGAGGTCTTTTCTATACACCGGAGCTCTTCACTTAATTTCATCATTTTTCATTGAGAACTTGTATAGTTCACACTATTATTTAGGCTCTACCCAGTAAGTCTCCAAGAGTAATAGGTCTTTCACAACGAGATCGACTTAGATAAAGTAACGATATTTAAGTAAGAAAATTAGCTGAGATCGCCCTGACCCTTTTGGTCCGTTTTTGTCAGATTGGGAACCTTTTTTTAGCATTTCCCCGCTTAATGGATAACCTTTTGGTACCACCGGAGAATTTCCCTTCAGCTTCAATTTCAATTGAGGTCAGTTGAATTGCACCAATAGAAACCATAAATTTTCTAGCCAATAGATAGTTTGGAAAATTTTTTTCTTATCTAACTTAGAATCTAAACGAGTCGCACATACACCCTAGTACACGTTCCTCGACGCTGAGGGCATCTCTTAAGAGCCGGGGATTTTGTGAAATTTCTTATAGGCTGTCTTGTATTTCTAATAAGTTGTTTAATAGTTGGCATCATAGATCAAAGATAAAAAACTGGTTTAGATAGTTCCTAACCGACTGATTAGTGAAATACATCTTCAGATAAGAGTAACCCCTACAACATCAACAAGTCCATATGTTCTTGCTTCTGTTGGTGATAAAAAAATGTCTCTTTCTATGTCTTTACTTATGACCCAATGTGGTTTGCCTGTTCTTTGGGCATAAACCTCAATAATATTTTCACGCATTTTAAGTAACTCATTTACTTCCATCACTGCGTCTCCTGTTTGAGTCTCAAAAAAAGTACTCAAAGGTTGATGCATCATTACCCTGATAACATAAAAAAAGTCCCGTTTGGTTGCCTAATTAATGAGACCATTGAAAACCGTACAGGCACTTTTTGATTATTGCATACGGCTAACTATGAAAAAACCCACTCGATTTATTAAGGAAATAAAGAAAAATAAAACCAGGATTAGATAAATGGTCAAAAAGCCACCCTTCATTTCATCTTTCAGAAACGTTTTAAAATTATTATGATGGCTCCGTTGCTCTTGATATTTTCATTCTGTTTTCACTCTATTGTCTATAGCAATCCCAAAGTTTCTTTTTCATCCTCATTTTTTTTTATAAAACCCGAGTCTTAAATATTCATTTTTATTCCAAATAAATGAAAGGTTTGTGACACTCAAATGGACTTTTGAAAAGACCTTTTAGCATTTATACTACTCTTTCGATACATAATCAAATAATTTCAAAAGAAAGCCAAACTTTTCATATCGAATTCAAAGTGCCATGCTATTTTTACTTCCAATTAGAATCCTCATATTCATATAAAGAAGGCATAGTATTTGTTTTTAATTTTGTTAAAAAACTCTTTGGCGCCAAGCGTGAGGGAATGCTAGACGTTTGGTAGTTGTTCCCCCAACTAGGAGAAAACATGCCATAGAAACAGCTTTTCCGACGCATATTGTTTGGGTATCCGGTCGTACAACTTGCATACTATCATAAATAGCTAATCCGGATATTATTCCTCCGCCGGGAGAGTTTATAAAAAAAAAAATATCCTTGGGATCATCCTGAATACCAAGATAGATAAAAAGACCCGCAAGTTGATTTCCAATTTTCGCATTTATTGCATTAGTTAAAAAAAGGCATCGTTCGCGATAAAGTCGATTGTTTAGGGTAAAATATTTCCCTTTCGGAACCGTACACGCACCTTTTGATACATACGGTTCAACAAACTTTTGAAAATGAAAATCAATATCAATATATAGATTCTAGTCCATCTTTTTTTAAAGGCCATTTTGCTTACTTAAATAACATATTACGTTAACTTATCATTGATTTATTGCTTTACCGAGATTTAATCAAAATTCGGATGTTCTTTTCTTGTTCCTGACTGAGTTTCGTTTTTTATAGGTTTTTGCTCATCTCCGGGTAAAGATTTACCCAATTTTTTATTTATATATAATAAAGTAAGTTCTGATTGCCATTTTTTAGGGTACAAAGTAAAAATAATCAATATCATACCAAGTGACTTTTGTAAACGGAGTTTGAATATACTTCCATGTTTTTCGTATAACCATAATAACAATTGGTATTAAATTTCCCCAACAAATGCCATCATTGCACTTCACGCTCCAAACTTGGGATGATTCCATCAATTTCTTTTTTTTTGGTGAAAGGGGGCTATCTCGATCGGTCGAGATATGGGGAAAGTCCCAACTGACTCAAATTATCTGCCAAGTCGCACTATATATCAATCCACACTTGACCTGTATCTTCGTCATATAGAAAACGTACTCTTGGAACACCAACGGGCATAAATGGAAAACTTTATATCTTTACTCAAAATTTACTTTAATATGGAGACGTCAAAATATAAAACAAAAATTGGGTTTTATTGTCTTCAGTTAGAATATTTTTTTTTATTGAACTCGAAATTATTTGATTTTTATATGAAGAAAGCAAGAAACTTATATGACGTATCTTTCAAGAAGTATTTTCAAAGCTTTACCTTGGTATCGTGGAAAGACGTGAACTTTTTGTACGCCGTATGCCAACATTTTTTTTTTAATTTCCAGCTATTTTAGTACACAGCAATGGAATTATTAGATTTGATGTTCCATTTGGAAGGGCAGAATAAAAGTATAGTGTTGAACAAGTAGGGGTAACTCTTGCATTTTATGCTAGTGAACTTAATGAGGTTTACTTAATAGCGACCCTATTGGGTTGGAGGATTGTGCTACTTTGAAATTTGATGATGTTTTTAGAAACAGTCCAAGGGGTTGGTTTACATTTCGTCAAGCTCATTTGTCCATATTTTGCACGCTGCTAGAACCATTTTTTATAGATATTTTTGCAGTTATTAATACAAATTTAGATGTGCAAGTTCAGTTTGGAGCATTCCAAAATTTGGGAGATCAAATCACAAAAAAAAATAGGAGTCTAATATCCATTAATAAATTTTTTTGCAAACGCCCTTAATAGATATTCCACATAATATGTCTGCAACAAAATATTTTTGCATCAAAATGTCTATTGTGTTAGTTTAACCTTTCAGTAAGTGGAGATGAAATAAAGTAACCAAAACCAAAAGAAAAGGATTTTTGATCTTTTCCAAATTTTATGTATTTTGTTTTGAGTGTCCCCCCACCCCAGCAATAGAAAGTTCGATTTTCTATATACTATACACGTCGTTTTTTCGGGGGTCTACAGCCATTATGTGGTATAGGCGTTATATCCATTATCAACTCTAATCTTATACGACTTAGACGAATTGCTCGTAATGCTGCGTCTCTTCCCAGACCGGGACCTTTTATTAAAACATCTGCTTTATGCATACCTTGGTTTACTGCCGTACGGATGGCATTTTTTACTGCGGTTTGTGCAGCAAAAGGTGTCTTTTTTGTAGTTCCTTTGAATCCTGCACTCCCTGCAGAGGCCCATGAAATTACGCGCCCTTTTATGTCTGTAACAGTCACTATAGTATTTTGTAAACTAGCTTGAATGTGAATTATTCCATGGGTTATTCTATGGGTATTCTTATGTAAACGAATATGTCCATTTTTACGCGAACTGATTCTCGGGATTAATTTTGCCATAGTTTAACTTTATTTTTTAAAATCTGGGTGAAAGAGGAGATATCCATTTCAAATTTTTTAATTTTTATATTTGTTTCCATATTTATGTCTGGGGTTTGAACAAATTATACTAAAATTGGTTCTACTCGCCCAACATTTATCACGCGTTTTTTGAACAGATGATCTTTTTTTTTTTTTCATATTTTGAACTTCTTAAATTTTCAAGCTTATTTAATCCGAAGGAAACTACTAAAAGTCATTAATTACTATGTATTAAGTATAAAGTATAAAAGAATCTAATTTTTAAATCAATATCGAAGATACCTTAATTTTTTTTTAAGGAATTTGTTCTTTAAAAAAAAACCAAAAAACATCTACCATATATAACACAAAATTTCTCCCCCTATTCCTTTTAGTCGGGCCTCTCGGTCTGTAAGTATGCCGTGTGATGTAGAAAGAATTACAATTCCCATGCCACCTAAAATTCTAGGGATTCTTTTAGACTTAGAATAGATTCGTAGACCGGGTCGACTTATCTGTTTTAAATTTAAAATATTTGTAAAAGGTCTTTTCTCATTCTTTCTATGCCGCAAAGTTAAAACCAAAAAATTTTTTCCCTTTTCTTGGTGTTTTCGTACGTTTTCTAGAAAACCTTCTCGTAAAAGTAGTTTGATAATCTTTTCAATAATATTACTTGAAGGAATTTTAACCACTTTTTTTCCATCCATATTAGCATTTCGTATAAAAGTTAATGTGTCAGAAATAATATCTATACTCATGATATATATAAATTGAAGTAGGTTCAAGAATTCTATACTAGCAACATGTTTTTTTCACTTTTACTTTAAATATAAATATAAAATAGTAAAATAAGGTCATATACGTGAGACATCTTTTACTAAATGTTCAAGTGATAAAGAGATTTATTTCAAGCTCCTAAATTTGATTAAAGAAAGATTAAACAATATCTTATAATACTTCGGGAGCTAAGGAAACTATTTTATTAAAATTTAACTTTCTCAATTCTCGGGGGATTGCACCAAAAATTCTGGTCCCTTTTGGATTTCCTTCTTTATCAATGATAACTGCAGCGTTGTCATCATATCGTAGTATAATCCCGTTGTCACGTTTGAGTTCTTTTCGGGTACGCACAATTAATGCCCGGACTATTTCAGATTTTTGAAGAGGCATATTAGGCACAGCTTCCTTTATAACAGCAACAATAATGTCACCAACATGAGCATATCGACGATTGCTAGATCCGATTATTCGAATACACATTACTTTTCGAGCCCCACTATTATCTGCGATATTTAAATATGTTTGAGGTTGAATCATATTATTTCTTTTAACTCTATTTTTGACCAATTAAACAGGCGAAGAAAAAAATATTTTTTGTCAACAAATTTACCACGAAACCTATCCTTATTATTATATATTGATTTATGAAAAAATGAATTGAGTTTTTATAGGCATTTTTGATGCTGCTATGGTAACAGCTCTTCTGGCAACAGTTTTTGTTACGCCATCAATTTCATAAATTATTTGGCCAGGTTTAACAACAGCCACCCAAAATTCTGGAGATCCTTTTCCCGAACCCATACGTGTTTCTGCTGGTCGTACAGTAACTGGTTTATCGGGAAATATACGTACCCATATTTTTCCTCCCCGACGAGCATTTCGTGTCATTGCCCGTCGACCCGCTTCAATTTGTCTAGACGTGATCCAAGTGGGTTCAAGTGCTTGAAGTGCATATTTACCAAAACAAATATGATTACCTCGTGAGGATATCCCTTTCATTCTTCCTCGATGTTGTTTACGAAATCGAGTTCTTTTTGGGTTATAGTTGATGTTTTTTTTCATCTCTACTACAGAACCGGACGTGAGAGTTTCTTCTCATCCAGCTCCTTGCGAATTACGAATTTTTTTTTTTTTAAGTTTCGCGGGCGAATATTAACTCGTTGAATCTCTAAATTAGTTTGAGCACAAGCTAGTAATTTTAAAAGATATAAGATTTATTTTTGGTTTATTTCGCCATCCCAACTTGTGAATCTTTTGTTTTTTCCATTCACAGATCACAAGTTCTCTCGTCCTCATCGCTTCTTATCTTAGTATGCTTAGGTCTAAATTTTACAATGGAGCTTTACTCGTTGTTCTCGAATAGACAAATAAAATGAGCCTTTTTTCTTAGTCTTTCTTGGCTTTCAGCTCTTTATTTTTATAACTAAATTAAAGTATTTATGCTTTATATTACATTGCTTATTTATTTGCTAGACCTTACATATTGGAATTTTTTATTCTTGAGCTTTTTTACTATAGGGAATCGATAGACTAACATAAGTCATTGAAGCAAATTAATTTATTAATTCAAAGTAATAATAAGATAATTCTTAAAAATTTTTGCCTTCTAAAAAATGATAGTTGCTATAATAATATTACTAAATAGTAATATTATTAACTGGTTCTTTTTTTAGATCCATATAATGCGAAGTTGATGAGTTGATTATGAAAATTTAGATTTTATTCTAGACTTTCAAAAGTTAACGAGTCACACACTAAGCATAGCAATAAAAATTTGAAAAAAGAAAAAATTATTTTATTATTTAACCTTATAAAATTTATTTGGTTTCATCCACAAATATCCAAATTTTGATACCCAGAACCCCAGAAATGGTTCGAACTGGATAAGAACAATAATCAAATGTAGCACGAAGAGTTTGTCGAGGAAGTCTTCCTTCCCTAATCCATTGTACACGTGCAATATCTTGTCCATTAAGGCGCCCAGCAATCTGTACTTGAATTCCTTTTGTATCTGCTTCTTCCGCTAGTTCAATAGCTTTTTTCATTGCTTGTCGAACTGAAACTCTATTTTTTAATTGTCCGGCGATAAATTCAGCAAGAATATTAGGATTACTATAAGGTTTTTTAATTTGTTTGATAACTATATTCAATTTTTGGTTTCCACAATTTAATTCTTTTTTTAAAATTATTTTTAATTCTTCTACTAGCCCTTGTGGTCTATTTTCTATTAACAATTTGGGAAAGCCTAGAAGGATTATCACTTCGATTAGATCTATTCGTTTGTAAATAGAGATACTTGCAATTCCTTCGACCCCGGAGGGTGATATCCTCGTACTTCTTATGTAGTTTTTTATAAAAGTTCGTATTTTTTGATCTTCTTGTAAGCTTTCCGAATACATTTTTGGTTTTGCAAACCAAATTGAATAATGATCTTGGTTTGTACCCAGTCTGAAACAAAGTGGATTTATTTTTTGTCCCATAAGCCCCTTAGATTCAAATATAATTTAGTGAGATAATTTTTTGTTGGTTTTGACTCTACTGATTCATTAAAATCAAAAGAAAGATCCGTTAGTACAATGGTGATATGGCAAGTTGCTCTTTTTATCGTAGAACTACGGCCGCGAGCTCGAAGTCTTAATTTTTTTATAGGAGGTCTCTCATTGACTTCGGCTTTACTAATAACTAAATTTTCTTTATTTGAAAATAATGTATAACTAGCGTTTGATGCTGCCGAATAAACTAATTTAAAAATAGGATAGGCGGCCCGATAGGGCAAAAGTTCCAATATAAGAATGGTTTCTGCATATGAACGCCCGCGAATTTGATCTATTACCCTGCGGGCTTTATCAGCTGATATAGAGATATTTTGACTGAAAACATAAACTTCTGGTTTTTTTTTATTTTGCATATGGTACATAAAATTTGCCTTTTACTAAATAAAGTAGAATTATCAAATTATTTCTTAATATTATTTTAATATTTATCGCCTAGATTTATTATCACTTTTTTCATGCCCTCGAAAATTTAAAGTAGCTGCGAATTCTCCCAATTTATGTCCAACCATATCATCAGTTATATAAATAGGTAAATGCTCTTTTCCATTATGGATAGCAATAGTATGTCCAATCATGATTGGGATAATTGTGGATCCCCGAGACCAAGTTAGTATTATTTCTTTTTCAGCTTTTTTGTTAAGCTTATTTATTTTTTTTAATAAATAATTGGCAACAAACGGATTTTTTTTTACTGAATATGTCATAGTTTATTCCTCATTTCTTTTTTATCTACTTAAAAAAAAATCATATAAGATAATATTAATTCTATTTTCTTTTTAACTTTTAGTATTTATTAGAATTCTATTTAGTTTTAGTTCAGTTATTTAAAAATTAAATTTACTTCTTCCATTCCTGTTACTGGCGATGACGAAGGATAAACTTGTTGCTATATTTATTCTTTAGTCTAGTTTTTTTCCCAAGTGCAGGATATCCCCAGGGGGTTCTGGGGTATTTTTTACCAATAGGCGCTCGACCTTCACCCCCTCCGTGAGGGTGGTCTATTGGGTTCATAACGAGTCCTCTTACGGTGGGACGTTTACCCAGCCAACGTTTAACTCCCGCTTTGCCTAGGTTTTTTTGATTTACCCCAATATTTCCTACTTGTCCCACGGTTGCTGAACATTTTTTTGATATAAAACGAAGTTCTCCAGATGGTAATTTTAAAGTGGCAGATTTGCCCTCCTTTGCAATAACTTTAGCCACAGCACCTGCTGCGCGAGCTAATTGTCCACCTTTTCCACGTGTTATTTCTAGGTTGTGTATAGATGTACCCAAAGGTATTTCGTTCAAAGGTAAAGAATTTCCAATTTTTATAGAAGCTTGTGTACCGGAAATTATTGTATCGCCAACTAGAGCCCCTCGAGGATGTAAAATATACCTCTTTTCACCGTTTACGTAATGTATTAGACAAATGTGTGCATTTCTATTAGGGTCATATTCTACCGTTATTATTTTACCAGAGATATCTTTTTCATTCCGCTTAAAATTGATTTTACGATATAAGCGTTTATGACCTCCTCCTCGATGCCTTATAGTGATAATTCCTCTAGCATTACGACCTTTATCATAATGATGCTTTCCAGAGATCAACTTTTTTGATTTTGTTTGCCCCGTTCCATTTCTAGTGCGTGTGCTTCTAGGCTCAATTTTGTATAAATTTATTGTCATAATTATAATGTTGTAAGTAATTTGCTTCTTAATTCTTTATTTTAGTATTGATTTTTACTTTACTTATTCTCAGAGATGACTAAAAAAAAATTTATAGTAATAGAAAAATCAAAAATATCAAATAAAATAAAGTGAAAAAACTCAGGAGGTTTATATAGGCATGAAAAAACAAAATCGCAAATTTTGTCCGTTCGAATTGAAAGAGATAATGAGAGAAATCAATAAGTATAAATATTTCTTAGATTCATGGAACCAATTTTATTCAGTGGGATCCATTATTCACATTTTTTTTCGCCAAGAACGTTTTTTAAAACTATTTGATCCGCGAATTTGGAGTCTCCTACTTTTACGTAGTTCAACAAGCAATCGATATTTTACGATCAAGGGATTCATAGTAGTTGTAGTTGGGATCCTTATATATCACATGAACAGTCAAAATATGGTTGAACGAAAAAACCTCTATTTGAAAAGATTTTTTCCTCTACCAATTACTCACACAGATGATCAAGCCCGTGGATTAACTAAAATGAGTATTTTGCTCCTTTCTTTTCCAAAAGGAAAAACTACTGACAATTCTTTACTGAAACCGAAAGAAAATACTGAGGTTCTGCCAATAACAAAAGTGCGGTGGAGGAACTTGACGGAGAATCGTAGTTTTCATGAAATGGTTGCCGGAAGTGATATTTTATTAAAAGAAAAAGCGCTCCAATCTCTTGAGTTTCCATTTGTATATTATCTAGATGACAAGGACCCTAATTCGGAATCACGATTCAAAATCTTAGTGAAAAGTTGGATTTCTTATCTTATGCCTGCTTTTCATGAAAAAATACCACAAGAATGGCTCAAGTCAAATAGGAGTGAGCATGTTTCTGATCTCTTCTTTCATTGGGTAAATGATAGGCCCGAATCCTATTTTTTTTGTAGTAATATGAGGTTCAACAAGGATCGTTTTTTTAGCAAGGGGCGAAATATATGGTCAAATCTTCAGTCTGCTTGCACAATATCAAGATCTCATTTTGTTCAAGGAAATAATTTGAGTACACTCAAAAGATCCTCTGATCAACCCATAGACCTTTTTGATTCCCTTCAGAATGAGAATTCGGAATATTCTGGATTGATTCATCAAAAAAATATTCAAAAACGAAAAGAAGGAGCAAGTTTTTGGGATCCTTCCTTTCTTGAAACGGAAAAAATGGAAGATTGTAGGACAAGATTCCTTGGTTCTTTTTTCTCTGAGAGATGTTCAGAACTATATATAACGTCGACTCCGATTGAGAGGGCCACTAAAGATCCTCACTTTGCGAAGAAACCTCTTTGTTTTGTTCGGCGAGCGGAAAAGAAAGAAATACTTCATTTATTCAAAATCATTCTTTATTTACAAAAGACTGTCTCAATTCATTCCATTTCATCAGATCTGGCCAAAAAAAATATATTCTTTAGTTTAGTTCAGCGATTCTATTTGAAAGTCGAAGAGATATTGCAAGAAAGAGCAGATCTATGGACTTTATTAATAAGCGAGCCGGATATGGTGTATCATAAGGAATTTTCTTTTTATCTTAATAGTGATTTGGAATTAGATCAAACAAAATTATGGGTTTGGTCTCGTTATCAACAATGTACTAATTCTTTTTTTAAGCGAGTCAGACAAAAAATGGTTAGTGGTAGTAAAAATAGAATAAAATTGATTCGCCAACATCAATGGATTCAAAATGACTCTAGTATCTTTTTTTATATACTAAATATATTCAATCGGAATCAAATTCCAAGAGAGCAAAAAGTAACAGCTCTTCTCAATTATCGAACTCGAATGAACTCTAAAATCAAACAGGATTATACCTATAGATACAAATGGTCAAATAGCATAATGAGTTTACAGGAACAGTCTGAACATTTCCTTTCTGAGCAGAACAACTTTTTTCAAGTCCAAAAGAGTCGTTTTGAAGGCACGTTTGAAGTAATGCAAGTCAAGTTTGGTGAATTACGTGTTTTTTTTATTGGATTTCCTGGTAAATTACGTGTTTCTATTCTTCGATTCCGTGTTTATGTTGTTGAAAAATGGATTTATTGGTCTGAGGTTCGTAAGTACATTGAGAAAAAAGTAAAAAAAAGCGTATATAAGTTAATTCCTTATCTGTTGGACAAACTTTCCAAGGCACTTCGGCCCTTCTTTTCGCCGCATTCGCTTGTTGGTCTGTTTACTAAAATCTTTGGTTTTTCGACTCAATTTCTTTTCTTTTGGGCTAACTCACTTCTTTTTCACTGTGTAAGTTTAGGGAATACCCCGATTCAGAGATCCGAATTTTATATTTATGAATTGCAAGGGCCAACTCATAAACTTTGTAATCAGTTAATGGTTCATTTAAAAAGACTGAACCCATTTTTGGTGGAAGAGTCGAGTCCTTCCAACTTCGTAGTAAATGGAGCACCTAATAAGCTACCAAAGCGGATGATTGACTCATTAGCCAAATCTTTCTATCAAAAAGATTCCGATTTTTTTAAAATCTTCCACGATCAAGAAAATTGGTTGAACCCCGCGAATCCATTTCAAAGAAGTTCATTAATATATTCCTTTTATAAAGCAAATAGACTTCGATTCTTGAAGAATCCGGCCTGCTTTTGGTTCGATTGTAAGACACGATTTCCATTTTCTGTGGAAAGGACTTGGAATAATCATTTCAATTTTCTTTATGGACAATTTCTGAATAGCTCGTTCCTTCGTAAGAAACGATTTTCTTTGTCCGGGGGTAAAAAGCATATAGGTACTAGTTCACCAATCGAGGCACAAGAATGGATATCTCAGGATTTTCACTCCGATCCAGTCATTGGTAGAGCTATTTATTCGATCATAGATACTTCTGCAACACCTCTAACAGAGACACAAATAGTCAATTTAGAAAGAACTTCTTGTCAACCTTTTTTAGATCCGAATATGAATCTATCTGATTCCGAAGCAAAAAACTTTTATGAGTTTCCCAATTTCATTTCAAAGATGGGTTTGAGTCATAGTCCCTATTCAGAATCTATTCATTTTGATCAAAAAGAAAAAGGAACAAGTTTTCAAAGAGATAGTTTTGTTTCTCTTTTATCAGAAAAATGGAATTTATTTCAAAGATATCTGCCAAGCTTTTTTACTTTAGCAGGGTACAAATATATCAATCTGATATTTTCAGACCTATTGTCAAGGGTTTTGGCTTTATCATGGCGAATTCTTGAGATCGAATTAGGGAAAATGTCATTTTTTATAACAATCGAGAGCTTGAGGAAGGGGGGGTTCAATAACTTCATTTTGGGTATGGATCGAAATACTTCGGTAAGGATATTCTATTTAAAAACTTTCTTTGTGCTTCTTGTTGGGTATCTCATTACTATGCATCTTTTCTTTGTTTTCCGAACATTTATTAAGTTACATAAAAAATTAAAAAGTTTAAACTCGTTTATGAGTTCCTCATCTAGGATTGAGGTTCGAAAACTTTTGGATAAGTATCCTATGTCTGAACCAAATGATTCTTTGTTAAAGAATCTGTTCAGCGATATTATGACTCGAATTGCTTTTTCTATAAATGTCATAAAGCTAAGTCATATAAGTCATATAAGTAAAGATATCTATTCCTTGCTCAGAAAAAGAAAAAACGTGAACTGGGAGTGGATTGATGATCAAATTGAATCCTGGGTCGTGAACACTAATTCGATTCATGAGGAAGAAAGCCAATTTTTGGTTCAGCTAGCCACATTAACCGCAGAAAAAAGCGTTCTATTGAGTCTGACTCATAGTGATCATTTATCAAAGAATGACGCTGGTTATAAAATCCTTGAACAACCGGGAGCACTTTACTTACGAGACTTGGTTGACATTCAGCAAAAGCATTTAGTGAATTATGGGTTCAATACAGCCTTTTTAGCAGAAAGACGTATATTCCTTGCTCATTCTCAAAAAATCACTTATTCACATTCACAAAGCCCCTCTCATGGAAAACCCTTTTCGTTACGCCTAAACTTATTTCCCTCTAGGGGTAGTTTAGTTATAGGTTCTATCGGAACTGGACGATCCTATTTGGTGAAAACCCTAGCGACAAACTCCTATCTTCCTTTCATTACGATATTTGTGAACAAGTTACTGGACAAGAATCCTCCTACTGATATCGATAGGGTGGAGAAGAGTGAAAATATTGATCCTTGTTACGATATCGATAGGGTGGAGAAGAGTGACAGTATTGATGACGAGAT